AAAATGGGATATGCATTTGAAATAGATGTCCGAGTTATTACGTATATCATGATCGATACAGAAATCGATCGAATCATCTGTTCCTTTAACCAAGAAAAAGTATTTCTATTTTCCATGTCCAATCGCGGATCCCGGAATTTCTACAATAAATTAGATAGGTAGCTAAGTTAATCTAGTTCCCTATACACGAGTCTGTTGTCATTCTACTGCAACAGTTGTACTGGAATGATGAATATCTTGAGCAGGTAGAAATAGAAAGAATTTTGCTAAAAAGAAAAAGGCCTTTCTTTCTAAAGGAAGAAAAATGCTAATTTTATTAATATTAGGAAAGCCAATTATGCTTCACTAATTGAATGATAAATGACTACAAGCGAAGGAGATAGACGGTTTAAACAAAAAAAGACCCAAAATTTCAAACACGTGTCTAGAATCACAGGAAAACTGCAAACAAAAATAGTGAAAATTAGCTCGTTAGGAGCCCATCCAAGATCGTTGTAGACCCAACGAATTAGTAGTTCCCAACCGCGGGTGGAGTGAAATCCAACAAAAAAATCCGTAACTAAAAGAATAAAAAAAGCTTTTATTGAGTCATTTAAGTTATAGAAGAATTCCTGAATCCAAGAATTCAAAATGACAAGTTCCTCTTTACCTAGAAAAAAAGAACCACTTAGAATAGCCAAACAGATTATATTTGTTGATAAATTCAAAATGATATGGAGATGGTCCTCGTTATCTATTTTGGCCAATTGTATTATTTCCTTGTGTATTCCTATAGGAGGTTTTTGTACATGTGTCTTCGGTTTCTCTTTTATCATTTCGTCCAAGAGAAAAAGCTCTTCTAATTCTATGAATCCTTCTAGAATCCTTTTCTCTTGAATATCCGTTAAGAGAGTTTCAGGTTGCCTGGTATTCCACCAATTCTTAATCCAAAGTTCCAGACATTTGTTAAAAGAGAAAGAGACTCCCCAAGGCAAAAGTACGATAAATACAAGATATAGGAAAGAAGGCAATGCTTTCTTTTTTTTCATTTTTGATCTGTAAATTGAGTTGTTAATGAATCCGCTTCATTCGCTGATTCTATATGATATTTCTTTTTTTTTTTTTGAAGCAAAAATTCTATAACAAGGTTTGAGACCTTGTGTTTGTATCTATTTCTCTTTTTGTATACTAGTGGAATTTCATTGTATTGGGTTCTTTCTTAGATCTAAATGGAGTGGAATAGAGAAATAGAATAAAAAAAAGCCCTTTCTTTTATATGAAAAGGGAAGAATATTAGGCCATATATCTCACTTGGACAAAACAAATTAGAAGAAATTTTCTCGTATCCTCGATTAGAAGCAATTTTCTCGTATCCTCGGTTGTTCCTTCCTTTAGATAAATACTCGAAAATACCCTTACAATTAAAATTAAAAAAATTGCAATTGGTACTCAAAATACTTCAATTGGTACGCGCAAGAAATAGGCTAATTCGGCAGCTTTTTGTTCAATTTCTCGTGGAGTAAAAAACTTCTCATCAGTACGAGTCAAGGGAATGACCCCCTGGCCACGTATTTCCATATAAAGGATACGACGAGGATAAAGACCCTCTTTAACCTGAATTCTAATTGATTGGATATCCCGCACAAGGAATCGAAGGAAGATGCGACGTTTTATTCCAGGGAATCCCCAACGAAAAATGCACACTATTCCCTCTTTTCTATCAAATCGGTCATAACCACTGCCTACATTCCACAAAATAGTGCACCACAAATAGGAGCTAATGAATAGGCCCGCGATTCCGTAGAAAGACATCACGACCCCCTGTGGAAAAAAAAGAATTTGTTGAGATGGAAGTACGGATATCATATTCTTACCAAGATAACTGGAAGCCCCAACCGCTAAGAATCCTAATGAACCTAGAAAAAGAATACAGGCCCAGAAAAAATTACCTCTTTTTCGAGAACCTTTTAGAAGTTCTATCCATATGTGTTCTGATCGCCAATTCATATTAGATATACTAAATCCAGCAGTGGTTAATTGAAATTGAGAGAATAAGCTAAATGATTTTGACTTTACTTTTTTTTATTCTGAAATCGCCTTCAGCAGCTAGTACTCCTGTGAAATAATTGGTTAGATACATTGACTTTCTATTCAAAAAAATTCCTGGATCCACTTAAAAAAACTCCCTATACTCGGCTACGCATATGTATGCATTAGACGTTTTTCATTTGTGTGTAGAAAGAGCTACATACCCTATCATATTAATATATTACTTACACTACAAAATATTTGTATTATGATCCTGGAAATACATTGACCAAATTTGGCCCCGTCGGTTCTAGACAATCTTATTTTTCTGCACATAAAGAAATAAAGAAGCCATTGCAATTGCCGGAAATACTAAGCCTACTAAAGGCACGAAAATAGAGGGTAAGTTTAAATCTGTCATATAATAGGTGTCTCAATTCCAATTTACTATTTCTATCTATTCAAAATATATCTTAAGATTCTTAAGATATAATTAAGTATATCTATTATAAGGAATATTGACTATTGTATTTTTGAGTTTGCAAAATAAAGATTTTTTTTAGATAAATAATAGTAACTAAAGTATTCTATAAAAGTGTTCTATATCTCTAAAAAAATGAATGGAATGGATAATTTGATTTTTCTTTTTCCATTCTCATGGCCTTTCTATCTTTCTAATCGAACTTGAAATTGGAATCAAAAGAAAGCAATTGTGAAAATGAAAGAAATACCTCTTTCAGAATACCTTTTAATTTCAATTTTAAAAGTAGAAGTGGAATAGAATAACCCGGTTGAAGGGTAATGATCATACGTCTGTAATACATTTTCTTCTACCCTTTCCGGGTAGTCGATGGCTATTCACAGCTACTACCTTAACACCAAAGAAGAGCTCGACCCAATGCTTTATTTCTGTCTTAGTGAATCCCGATTCGATATTATTAGAAGTATATTGATTCTTTCCCAATAAATGAAGACTCTTTTCTGCAAATACTGCGTATTTGGTTCCATTATCGTATGATAATACTCTATTTTGATTTGTATTTGTTTATTGTATTATACCTTTTAATATTCTAGATATATAGAATAGAAGAATCTCGATTTGTCAAGTCTCATGATCGTATCAAGATATATTTAAATTTGGCTCGATCTTTTAAAAGATCGAGCCAAATTTAATTGCAATCAATTAGAAGAATAAAGAAGAATTACTGCATTTCGTAACTCATTTTTTCTCTTTCTATTTCGCTTCTTTTTTATTTAGACCTTCTTTATATCTAGTTTTATCTACTTAATCGATGGTATCTACCGGCTTGAAGTCGAATGTGATCGCTTTCCATACTTCACAAGCTGCGGCTAGTTCAGGACTCCATTTGCAAGCTGCTCGGATAATTTCATTACCTTCACGAGCAAGATCGCGCCCTTCGTTACGAGCTTGTACACAGGCTTCTAAAGCCACCCGATTAGCTGCTGCACCTGGTGCATTCCCCCAAGGATGTCCTAAAGTTCCTCCACCAAATTGTAATACGGAATCGTCTCCAAAGATTTCGGTCAGAGCTGGCATATGCCAAACATGAATACCCCCTGAAGCCACCGGTATAACACCTGGCATGGATACCCAGTCCTGCGTGAAAAAGATACCGCGAGAACGATCTTTTTCAATATAATCATCGCGCAATAAATCAACAAAACCTAAAGTCATTTCGCGTTCCCCTTCTAACTTACCTACTACTGTACCGGCGTGGATATGATCTCCCCCAGACATACGCAATGCTTTAGCTAATACACGGAAATGCATACCATGATTTTTCTGTCTATCAATAACTGCATGCATTGCTCGGTGAATGTGAAGAAGTAGGCCATTGTCGCGGCAATAATGAGCCAAAGTAGTATTTGCGGTGAATCCTCCAGTTATGTAGTCATGCATTATAATAGGAACCCCTAATTCCCTCGCAAATACAGCTCTCTTAATCATTTCTTCGCATGTACCTGCAGTCGCATTCAAGTAATGCCCCTTGATTTCGCCAGTTTCGGCTTGTGCTTTATAAATAGCTTCGGCACAAAAGACAAAACGGTCTCTCCAGCGCATAAATGGTTGTGAGTTTACGTTTTCATCATCTTTGGTAAAATCAAGTCCACCGCGTAGACACTCATAACATGCTCTACCGTAATTTTTTGCGGATAATCCCAATTTTGGTTTAATAGTACATCCCAATAAAGGACGACCATACTTGTTCAACTTATCCCTTTCAACTTGGATACCATGAGGCGGACCTTGGAAAGTTTTTGAATAAGCAGGAGGAATTCGTAGATCCTCCAAACGTAGAGCACGTAGGGCTTTGAAACCAAATACGTTACCAACAATGGAAGTAAACATGTTAGTAACAGAACCCTCTTCAAATAGATCTAATGGATAAGCTACATAACAGATATATTGACTGTCTTCCCCAGGAACGGGTTCGATGTGATAGCATCGTCCTTTGTAACGATCAAGACTGGTAAGTCCATCAGTCCAAACAGTTGTCCATGTACCAGTAGAAGATTCCGCAGCTACTGCAGCCCCTGCTTCTTCAGGCGGAACCCCGGGCTGAGGAGTTACTCGGAATGCTGCCAAGATATCAGTATCTTTGGTTTCGTATTCCGGGGTGTAGTAAGTCAATTTATAATCTTTAACACCAGCTTGAAATCCAACACCTGCTTTAGTTTCTGTTTGTGGTGACATAAGTCCCTCCCTACAACTCATGAATTAAGAATTCTCACAACGACAGGGTCTACTCGATATGGACTAAGCGTAAATGAAACCTTTGCAAAAATCTTAAAAAAAAGATATTCAATTAATATCAACTCATTAAATAAAAAAGGGAGTATGCTTAAGTTAATGAATATGTTTCATTCATATATAATGCGTACCCCCTTTGTACGTTCTATCCTATAGGAATTCTACTATAGAAATTCGATAGGAATTGAGTTGTTGTTATGGTAAGTTAACATGGTTCATTATTAAACCATAGATTTGATTCACCAAATCCATCATTATTGTATACTCTTTGATAGATATAGCGCAACCCAAACTAATCCCTTAATCCTTATTTTACAATTTTAGAAGTTCTTATCTTAATAGGCCCCTTTCTTATTTTGAATCTAAATACCTAAATACTAAGAAAATTCTCTGTTGACAGCAATCTATGCTTCACAGTAGTATATATTTTGTATATTGAAGTCCTAGACAGGAAAGTAGAAGAGACAAAGATCCTTGCCAAAAGGAAAAATGTCTATGAAAAAAAAAGATTGATTGAACTTTCCACCGGACTCATTCCATGAGTAAATGAGTGAATGGGATTCACTTAGGCAACGAAATCAAGTGCTAGTCCCCTTTTCTTTTTTATTGAATTAACTAATTCATTTCCTTTTAACTTTTTGATTTTTGGATATTTTTTTTATTTGATTTGGCATTATTCAACAAGAAAAAAAATAAAAATTTCGACAAATTCCTTTTTTTTATAATTATGTGATAATTATGAGAACCAATTCTACTACTTCGCGTCCCGGGGTTTCCACAATTGAAGAAAAAAATGCAGGGCGTATTGATCAAATTATTGGACCCGTGCTGGATATCACTTTTCCCCCGGGCAAGTTGCCTTATATTTATAACGCTTTGATAGTCAAGAGTCGGGACACTGCCGATAAGCAAATTAATGTGACTTGTGAGGTACAACAATTATTAGGAAATAATCGAGTTAGAGCTGTAGCTATGAGTGCTACAGACGGGTTGATGAGAGGAATGGAAGTGATTGACACAGGAGCTCCTCTTAGTGTTCCGGTCGGTGGAACTACTCTCGGACGAATTTTTAACGTTCTTGGGGAGCCTATTGACAATTTGGGTCCTGTAGATACTAGTGCAACATTCCCTATTCATAGATCCGCGCCTGCCTTTATTGAGTTAGATACGAAATTATCTATCTTTGAAACAGGTATTAAGGTGGTCGATCTTTTAGCTCCTTATCGGCGTGGAGGAAAAATCGGACTATTTGGAGGGGCAGGAGTAGGTAAAACAGTACTCATCATGGAATTAATCAATAACATTGCTAAAGCTCATGGAGGCGTATCCGTATTTGGCGGAGTAGGGGAACGGACTCGTGAAGGAAATGATCTTTATATGGAAATGAAGGAATCCGGAGTAATTAATGAAAAAAATATTGAGGAATCAAAGGTAGCTCTAGTCTATGGACAAATGAATGAACCGCCGGGAGCTCGTATGAGAGTTGGTTTAACTGCCCTAACTATGGCAGAATATTTCCGAGATGTTAATAAGCAAGACGTGCTTTTATTCATCGATAATATCTTTCGTTTTGTTCAAGCAGGATCGGAGGTATCCGCCTTATTAGGGAGAATGCCCTCTGCAGTGGGTTATCAACCTACCCTTAGTACAGAAATGGGTTCTTTACAAGAAAGAATTGCTTCTACCAACAAGGGATCGATAACTTCGATCCAAGCTGTTTATGTACCTGCGGACGATTTGACCGACCCTGCTCCTGCCACAACATTTGCACATTTGGACGCTACTACCGTACTTTCCAGAGGATTAGCTTCCAAGGGTATTTATCCCGCAGTAGATCCTTTAGATTCAACCTCAACTATGTTACAGCCTCGGATCGTTGGCAAGGACCATTATGAAACTGCGCAAAGAGTTAAGGAAACTTTACAGCGTTACAAGGAACTTCAGGACATTATTGCAATTCTTGGGTTGGATGAATTATCGGAGGAAGATCGTTTAACTGTAGCAAGAGCACGAAAAATTGAGCGGTTCTTATCACAACCGTTCTTTGTGGCAGAAGTTTTTACCGGTTCTCCAGGAAAGTATGTTAGTCTTGCAGAAACAATTAGGGGGTTTCAACTAATCCTTTCCGGAGAATTAGATGGCCTACCCGAACAAGCTTTTTATTTGGTGGGGAACATCGATGAAGCTAGCACGAAAGCTATAAACTTAGAAGAGGAGAACAAATTGAAGAAATGAAATTAAATCTTTATGTACTGACTCCTAAACGAATTATTTGGGATTGTGAAGTGAAAGAAATCATTTTATCTACTAATAGCGGCCAAATTGGTGTATTACCAAACCACGCCCCCATTAACACAGCTGTAGATATGGGTCCTTTGAGAATACGCCTCCTCAACGATCAATGGTTAACGGCGGTTCTGTGGAGTGGTTTTGCGAGAATAGTTAATAATGAGATCATCATTTTAGGAAATGATGCAGAACTGGGTAGTGACATTGATCCAGAAGAAGCTCAACAGGCACTTGAAATAGCCGAAGCTAACTTGAGTAGAGCTGAGGGTACGAAAGAATTGGTTGAAGCAAAACTAGCTCTCAAACGGGCTAGGATACGAGTCGAGGCTATCAATTGGATTCCCCCATCCAATTGAAGACAATCCAAAGGTTTCGTTGATACAAAGAAAAAGGAAAGAAGGGTAGAAAAAGTTATTAGATAGCGAAGCGAA